ACCCATAAGAACCATATTTTGACTTTTATCTGGAGAATATCCAACAATAGCTTCCATTGAGTGAATAATGGATCCAGATCCTAAAAACAACAATGCTTTTGAATAAGCATGAGTAATCAAATGAAATAAAGCGGCTCGATAAGAGCCCATACCCAAAGCTAACATCATATAACCCAATTGAGACATTGTAGAATAGGCCAAATTTTTCTTAATATCTTTTTGAGCAATAGCTAAAGTAGCTCCTAATACTACGGTTATTATACCTATCAAAGCTATTCCACCCATTATGGAGGGTATAACTATGAAAAGAGGAAGAAGTCGAGCTACAAGAAAAATTCCCGCTGCTACCATAGTAGCAGCATGTATAAGAGCAGAAATAGGAGTAGGACCTTCCATAGCATCCGGTAACCATACATGAAGAGGGAATTGGGCAGATTTCGCAACTGATCCGCTAAATAACAAGAGGGCACACAAAGTAACAAAAAAAAGATTCACCTCATTCTTATAAATTAAGTTATTGAATATTTGAAATAAATCCCGAAATTCCAAACTACCCGTTATCCAATAAAAACCTAAAATTCCTAATAATAAACCAAAATCCCCTACACGATTAGTTACAAACGCTTTTTGACAAGCATTTGCCGCAATAGGACGTGTGAACCAAAAACCTATTAATAGATAAGAACACATTCCAACCAATTCCCAAAAAATATAAACTTGTATCAAATTGGAACTAGTAACTAATCCTAACATTGAAGTATTAAAAATACTCAGATAAGTAAAAAATCTCAAATAGCCTTGATCATGAGACATGTAACTATCACTATAAATTAGAACCAGAATACCAACAGTAGTGATTAATATTGACATAATAGAAGTAAGTGAATCGATCAAGTAGCCAAACTCTAAAGAAAGATCATTATTTATAGTCCAAGACCATACATATTGATAGATAGAATTATTCTCGATTTGATGAATAGATAGATCGATCGAAAAAATCATAACTATCATTAACAAAAAAATACTAGGAAAAGCCCACATACGGCGAAGATTTTTTGTTGCCGTGGGAAAAAGTAGAAGTCCTACCCCTATTAAAATAGGAACGGGAAGTGGGATGAAAGGAATGATGCATAAAGATTGATGTGTATATTCCATACAAAAAAAAAAAATGAAAGAATAAAAAATTTTTTGATTCTTGATGAATTTTGTTTCTTATTCGTTTGTTTTATCTCTTTTGTAAAGGGGTTCGGTTAATAAAAAAACGGATATATAAATAGAATTTGATATTCTTAATTGTTTTGAATCTTTGCACAATCGTTTCAATATTGGAAAGTACAAAGTAAAAATCTGTCAATAACCAAATTCCTAGTGAAAAAAAAAAAAATGATTCTTATTTTAAGTAATATTAATTAATTACTATCTTAGGTTAGTCATTTTTTTTTTTTTTTATAAATTAAGAAAAAGAAAAATGACTAGAAATTTAGAAATAAATAATAATATAAGATTACAATAAATAAAAACAAAATTTTTATCTATAGAATGAGGATAAATCATTACACCAAAACGAAGAACATTTGTTTATTTATTTTGATATAAATTAGAAAAACAATAAAAAAGAATAATAAGACTTTGTTGTATGAGTCAGAAACATTAGTTCCTCTTTGAACTAATTGATTATTTTCCATTACAATAAAAAGAGATCCATAGATATCTTCTATGAAAAATTTGGAAAATTTATATATATAATATTCAATGTTTTTACTTTAGATAGAAAAAAATAAAGAGGGAATTCGGATAGATAAGACATACGGCTAATTCCAGAATAATTCGTTTTCATTTACAGAACAAATGTCTTTCACATCGAACTATAGTAATGAAAAAACTATCTGAATTGTATGGCAGTTCCAAAAAAGCGCACTTCTATATCAAAAAAAAAAATTCGTAAGAATTTTTGGAAAAAAGGGGGATATTGGACAGCATTGAAAGCCCATTCATTGGCTGAATGTATTTTTACAGATAAATCCACAAGTTTTTTTTATACAGATAAACGCAATAAATCAAAAGGTTTTTTTTGTAACATTACAGATAAACCCAAAGGTTTTTTTGTAACAAAGAAAAATGTTGAATTGGAATAATATAAATTAGCTCGATTCAAAGAGTATTCTTTACTACTCATTTTAGACTAATACTAGTATAGAATATAGAACATCAATTAGATTATATTTGATTTAGAATATATTCTATATAGAATATATTCTAACTAGATTATATATCTAATCTCATTTTTTCATTTTTTTGAATGTAGTGTTAAATTTTAGATATATATATTAATTAACTATTTTGCTTTCATTCCAAAAATCGAAATGTATTTCTTTAAGAGTCATAAAATGAAATAACTAAAAAATCAGTAGTCATTAAGTAACTACAAAAAAATGTGCTTTTTCGTTATTTCATTACTGGATTGAAGTCAAAACTACATAGTTATAGTTTCAACAGTGTTTTTTTTTATTTGAATGGAAACTACGAAAAACCCATTCCTTAGAAATCAAAACATTCTATATTTTTTTATATTTTTGATATCAATATTTTGATATAAAGTATAATGAATAGATCGAAATAATTCATAGATAGATCGATCTATTCTATAAATTATGGAAAAGAAAAAAAATATACCAATTGGAATTCAAAAAAATATATACATACGAATCTAATAGAAATAATTCTTAGTATTATTAAGACTAATAAACAACATCAATGAAATTGTTTTGGATTTTCGCGGGCACGTTCTATTAGAAGTGATTTCATAATATTCATGCCCCCCGTGAATCCCCGTACAATTCGATTGACATATTAAAAAAAAAGCAATATGCATAAATAAAATAAAAATATATATCTAGAAGATAGATTCTTAGAATCTAAGGAATGGAATAGAATAACATTCCAGATTCAGTACAATCACAATTAAACTTCCTTTGAATCTGGAAGTCTTTCTCAGATATAATAAAATAATTCAGTTCCAGAGGCAAAGATCGTAGTGGACGGGAATAACATAACAACTAGTTATTAGTAATAGTAAGAATTACTATAACTTAAATAAAAAATGATTCTATATTCTATTCTATATATCATATATTTATCCATTTTCTATATATATATATATTCATTAGATATTCGAATAAATCCAAATTTCAAATTTACTTAATAATTCTTAATTTATACTAAATGTTTAGTAAAGAAATGGACTAAATAAATATTGCACTTTAATGGATTCTTTCAATCTCGACGATTGACTAAAGAATTAGTTATTATGATTTCGAGTAAGCCGCTATGGTGAAATTGGTAGACACGCTGCTCTTAGGAAGCAGTGCTAGAGCATCTCGGTTCGAGTCCGAGTAGCGGCATGGCATCCTATATTTTAAAAATTTGAAAAGAAAAAGTCCTACCTAGAATGAATTCAATTCCCTATTTCTATTCCTAGTATTCATACCTTTTTTATTTTCATTATAGATTATAGATATTTATTTTCATTTACATATATATATGATATTTTCAACTTTAGAGCATATATTAACTCATATATCATTTTCCGTCATATCAATTGTTATTTCAATTCATTTAATAACCTTATTAGTCAATGAAATCGTAGGATTATATGATTTGTCCAAAAAAGCCATGATAATAACCTTTTTCTGTGTAACGGGATTGTTAATTACTCGTTGGTTTTTTTCGGGCCATTTACCATTTAGTGATTTATATGAATCTCTAATCTTTCTTTCATGGGGTTTTTCCATTTTTCATATGGTTCCGTGTTTTAAAAAGGAGAAAAACCTTTTAAGTACAATAATAGCACCAAGTGTTATTTTTACCCAAGGCTTTGCGACTTCGGGTCTTTTAACCAAAATGCATCAATCCGTAATATTAGTCCCAGCTCTACAATCCCATTGGCTAATGATGCACGTAAGTATGATGATATTGGGCTATGCAGCCCTTTTATGTGGATCATTATTATCAGTGGCTATTTTAGTCATTACGTTTCAAGAAGTCATCCAAACTCTTCCTTTTACCAAGAATTTGGATTCTTTAAATAAATCATTTGATTTTGTTGAAATCAAATACATGAATATGAATGAAAGAAACAATGTTTTACGAAAAACTTCTTTTTCTTCTTCTAGAAATTATTACAGGTCTCAATTTATTCAACAATTGGATCGTTGGGGTTATCGTATTATTAGTCTGGGTTTTCTCTTTTTAACGATAGGTATTCTTTCGGGAGCGGTATGGGCTAACGAGGCATGGGGATCCTATTGGAATTGGGATCCAAAGGAAACTTGGGCCTTTATTACTTGGACCATATTCGCGATTTATTTACATACTAGAAAAAAAAAAAAAATAGAAGGTGTAAATTCTTCAATAGTGGCCTCTATTGGATTTCTTATCATTTGGATATGTTATTTGGGGATCAATCTATTAGGAATAGGACTACATAGTTATGGTTCATTTACATCTAATTGAATTTTAATCAGTAAAGAACCTGAGAAATCAAAATATGGAAAGCATATAAATATATACTTTCCATAAATTGTCGAGAACCCTTTCAATCAAGTAATGGAATGATTCAAGGGGTTCTCACAAACAACAAACATATTCTATTATAATTTCCATTTTTTTAAGTGAATCTAACGGAAATATATATTTTTTTCATTGGACAAAGCAAAGGTTTTTTTTCTCTTTTTGATTCATTTATTCAGGAAAATGATCTATTAAAAATTAGATAGAATAGCTTCAACCTTGTCAACCGAGAATGAGAAAATGAAATCCGGATAAATACCAATACCTATTACAGGTATAAGGATAGAAATCGAAATAAATAATTCTCTCGGCCCAGAATCAAAAAAATAAGAGTTTGGTGTATTGAAAAACTTGTATCCATAGAACATCTGCCGTAAGATAGATAATAAATAAATAGGAGTTAATATCATTCCAATAGCTGTTCCAAAAGTCATTAGGATTTTCATCATGAAAAGATATTTTTGACTAGTAATTATTCCCCAAAAAACGATCAATTCTGCAACAAAACCGCTCATGCCTGGCAATGCGAGCGAAGCCATTGATAAGATAGTGAAAATCGTGAATATTTTTGGCATTGGGATAGCCATTCCGCCCATTTCGTCAAGATAAACAAGACGTAGTCTATCATAACTAGTTCCTGCCAAGAAAAAAAGCGCAGCGCCAATAAATCCATGAGATATTATTTGTAAAATGGCCCCGTTGAGCCCAGTATCACTTATAGAACCAATTCCTATAATTATGAAACCCATATGAGATACCGAAGAATAAGCTATTCTTTTTTTTAAATTACGTTGACCAAAAGATGTTGAAGCGGCATAGATTATTTGAATAGAACCTAATATCATTAACCAGGGGCAAAATATGGAATGAGCATGGTAAAAAAATTCCATATTAATTCGAACCAACCCATATGCTCCCATTTTTAATAAGATTCCGGCTAAAAGCATACAAGTGCTGTAATGTGCCTCTCCGTGGGTATCTGGTAACCATGTATGTAAGGGTATAATCGGCGATTTGACAGCAAAAGCAAGAAGAAATGCCGTATAGAATATTATTTCGAGCGCCACGGGATACGATTGATTAGTTAATGTTTCAAAATTTAATGTTGGTTCATTAGAACCATATAAACCGATACCCAGAATTCCCATTAATAAAAAAATAGAAGCTCCCGCAGTGTACAAAATAAACTTTGTAGCTGAATACAAACGTTTCTTTCCCCCCCATATGGATAAAAGTAGATAAACGGGAATTAATTCCAACTCCCACATGATGAAAAAAAGTAAAATGTCTCGAGAAGAGAATGGTCCGATTTGACCGCTATACATTGCTAACATCAGGAAATAGAATAATCGGTATTCTCGAGTAACCGGCTGAGCCGCTAAAGTGGCTAAAGTAGTTATAAATCCCGTTAGTAAAATAGGTCCTATAGAGAGTCCATCTATTCCCAATCTCCAGTAAAAATCAAAAAAATGGATCCATTTATAATTCTCTGTCAGTTGAATTAGTGGATCATCCAATTGGAAATGATAACAAAATGCATAGGTTGTTAGAAGGAGATCGATTAAGCATATACAAATGCTATACCACCTAATTACCTTATTTCCCCTATGAGGAAATAAGAAAATGAAGGAACCCGCGGCTATTGGGAAAACTACAACTATTGTTAACCAAGGAAAATAATTCGTGATAAAAATAAGATACACTTGGGCCAGAAAAACCCGTGCTCCAAAATGGAGCACGGGTTTTTGCCAGTAAAAAACGTATTCGTGGGGTGTTTTTTGAAACGTATCAATAAGATAGACCCATACTTCGAGTTGTTTCACTCCATAAATAAACTCGAACACTTAAGAAATCCGTCGGACAAGCGGACTCACACCTCTTACAACCTACACAGTCCTCTGTTCTTGGGGCAGAAGCTATTTGCTTAGCTTTACATCCATCCCAAGGTATCATTTCTAATACATCTGTGGGACAGGCTCGGACACATTGAGTACATCCTATACATGTATCATAAATCTTTACTGAATGGGACATTGTAATTTTTGAACATCAAAAATGAAAATTATCGATCTAGTAAACTCGTCAATGAATCATATATTTATGTACCAGATGAATCAATGATTTGTCATAATATTGTTAATGGTTAATAAAAAAAGGACGTCTATATAAATTTAGAAGTTAAGGAATAGAAGAGGACCAGGATACTTTGATTTCTTATGATTTAGGCAATGCAAACATGATCCTAAGTTGTGTAGAATACATACTAATTTCAATTGATAAATATTACGCTACTTAAAATTCTACTTTCCTTTATTTTAATTATGATTAATGCTATTTATTCAACAAATTCGATTGATTGATGCGAATTGATTTTCTGTTACGAGCAATTGAGGAAACAATAGCCAGTCCGATAGCTGCTTCGGCGGCTGCAATAGCTATAACAAAAATTGAAAAAAGATTTCCTTTTAATTGGCGATTATCAAAAAAATCAGAAAAAGTTACGAGATTTATATTAACTGCATTCAGTATAAGTTCAAGACACATAAGGGCTCTAACCATATTTCGGCTCGTGATCAATCCATAGATACCAATAGAAAATAAATAGGCACTCAAAACAAGTACATGTTCGAGCATCATTGACCAACTCCTTATTAATTTTGATTCATTTCAATAGGAACAACAATTCAAGAGATTCAATTGACTAAAGAATATAACAAGTCTGGAACAAAAGAATATATCGGTAATAAAAAAAGGAGTTTCTACATAAAAACTCTTTCCCTTCACATAGAATTCGACAGAAATAAAAGTGAGAAAAAAAAAAAAAGAATCTTGATTTATATTCCAAGTTCTCTAAAGATTTCTTACTGACGAGCTACGACAATTGCACCTATCAAAGCAACTAAAAGAATTATTGAAATTAGTTCAAATGGAAGAAAAAAATCGGTTGATAAATGAATTCCAATTTGTTGACTAGTACTTATTAAATCTTGCTCAATAATCTGATTTGGTCTTGTCGTCCAAATAATTCCGTACCATGATGTATCTGGAATAATAGTTATTAGTGAAACAAAAATACTTGTACAAACTATCAAAGTAATTCCATCCCCAACGGTCCAAAGATGAAAATCTTGGTAATATTCGCAACTATTCATGAACATCACAGCAAATATGATTAAAATGTTAATAGCTCCCACGTAAATAAGTAGCTGTGATGCAGCTACAAAATGCGAATTTGATAAAATATATAATAAAGATATACAAACAAGAACCAGTCCCAATGAAAAAGCAGAAAAAATGGGGTTGGTAAGTAATACTACCCCTAGACTTCCTAATATAAGACCCGATCCCAGAAAGACTAAAAGAAAATCGTGTAGCGTTTCGGGCAAATCCATTATATGTAAAAAAGACAAAGAAATCGAAATTTCATGACCTTATTGATATGACCAGGAAAAAAATTGGATATACTAAAATTTTTCTTTAAAAATCCTAAGGAGTTTGAATTGATATAGTTACAGTTATATAATCGATGTCATTCCGGTCTTTATACTAAAGAGTAGTTTGAAACTATACTAAAACTTAAGTATCAAAGTAGATATAACATATCTAACCATTAAAAATTCTTTATTTAATATTTCAAATTTGGATAATATTCTAGAATATTTCTAATCTGATATCTACTGTCTTATTCATTTTTTAATACTATTTTTGAGAATATTGTATTTCTATTCTTCTCTATTCTATATATCGATCTATATATATATATAGAATCTTTTTTTTAATTTTTTATACGAATTGTTCGAATTGTATAATCATCAATTACTGACATTGGTAAACGGCCCAAAGCAATTTGATTATAATTCAATTCGTGACGATCATAAGTTGAAAGCTCATATTCTTCAGTCATCGATAAACAATTGGTTGGACAATACTCAATACAGTTACCACAAAAAATACAGATTCCGAAATCAATACTGTAATTTAGCAAGCGTTTCTTTCGAATATCCGTTTCTAGTTTCCAATCAACAACGGGTAAATCTATAGGACAGACACGAACACATACTTCACAAGCAATACATTTATCAAATTCAAAATGGATTCGACCGCGGAAACGTTCTGATGTGATTAATTTTTCATACGGATATTGAATAGTTACAGGTAAACGATTTGCGTGAGATAAGATAATCATGAAACTTTGACCAATGTACCTTGCAGCTCGGACTGTTTGTTGACCATAATTCATGAACCCAGTTACCATAAGGAACATATCGTAAATATCTATGAATATTTTTGTTTTATTTCTTTCTCTTATTTGAGACAAGTAATGAATATAGAAGATCAATCTTTTACAGTGAAAACAATTGAGACGAAGTTGTTAATAATAGATTGCCAAGAGAAATAGGTAAAAGAAATTTCCATCCAAGATTTAATAATTGATCCATTCTTAGTCTAGGCAAAGACCATCTTGTTAGGATAGAAACGAATAAGAAAAAATAAGTTTTAGCTAATGTAATAAAGAGATCAATTGTAGTTCCAAAAACTCCATATGTTTTATTTATTTCAAAAACCTCAGATATGTACGGAATAAAGATATTTGAACCGCCCAAGTAAAGAACTGTTACAAATAATGAAGAAATAAAAAGGTTTAAATAGGAAGCAACATAAAATAAACCAAATCTAATACCCGAATATTCTGTTTGATAACCCGCTACTAATTCTTCTTCTGCTTCTGGTAAATCAAAAGGTAATCTTTCACATTCTGCTAGCGATGAAATTAGAAAAACGATGAAACCCATAGGTTGACGCCACAAATTCCAGCCCCAAAAACCATATTTTGATTGCGCATCAACTATATCAACTGTACTTAAACTGTTAGATAATCCTAGTCGGTGATAACATTACTGTTCCCATCTCTATTACAGAACCGTACATGAGATTTTCACCTCATACGGCTCCTGGAAAGCCTTAAGTAAATCTAAGGACCGAGCCGATTATTTATCTCTTGATATATCCCTAAGATATAGAAGATTAAAATCTATCAAACGGTTCTGAATTAGACCAATTCAATTCTGTCTGTTCTAGAAATAACTAAATAAGAAAGAGAAATCCATTTTAATAAAAGATACAACATAAAAGATACAATAAGGCACTTCTGAATTGATCTCATCCCTTAAAAATCAAAATTTGAATTTGTTGAGTAATAACTGAATTCTTCAATAAAATACTCTTTTAGAATTCTCCATAACCCTCATCATTTTGAATTAATTACGAATACGAAAAATAATTACACATTCGTTTCTTAATTATGATGTGAATTTGATCTCCATGAATATGGATAGAAGAAATCAAAAACGATCTCCTTTTCGTTTTTGATTTCTTCTGTTTTTTTCGTTCCTATTCTTCTTTTTTGTGCTATGAAAAAGGGACTTAAAAAATTTTAAAGGATTTTCTCGTTCCTGATAGTCATTTTTTGAATCAGTGGATGGAAGCATACTCTGGATCGGAGTTGTGGGGAGTACTACTTGATTTTTTCTACCAACTTAAAGCCCCAATTAGTATTCTTTTTCTATTATGCGTAAATTATCTTTTGGATAATTTACCAAATCTGTCTTACTAATCCTTTGTGTATCTTGGTGTTTCTAACCATCCACTCCCTTTTATTAACCCCCCCCGTAAAATTGAGTTTAAAACATCTATGATAATTCATACAAATGGTAATTAAAACTCAATTAAGGGTTGCCTTTTGAGCCCGCTTCAAAACAGGATAGATAACAAATTATCCAATCTTGGGTTAAATGGCCTCTTCTGTTTATAAATTTATTTATTTCACTTCATTCTTATACATAGAAAATGAGACTCCCTATTTTTACTGCCATTTTAAATCACTATACTATATAATGAGAAGTAATAGAAATATAGTATTCTGAAATTTTATTCAATATAAGCTGTTTTATTTCACCCATATAACTATCTAATTTAGTTCTTCAATCCGAATTGTGAAAAAGAAAGATTCTGAAGGTTTCTATTCAATTTATTCGACTCCTTTCCTATATGGTACTATATTTCTATATAGTACGATAAAGAGAGGAGCATAGCAATAGCGTCGAATAGATTTTTCTGTTTCAACGAATCGCACGTAGAGATATTGATAAGACACATAGAGTTAATGGTATTTCATAACTAATCGATTGAGCAGCAGCTCGTAGACCACCCAAAAAGGAATATTTATTATTTGACCCATATCCCGACATAAGAAGTCCAATGGGAGCAATACTCGAAACAGCAATCCATAAAAAAACACCGATATTGAAATCAGATAAAACAAAGTTATAGCCAAAGGGAATTACTGAATAACTTATTAGAATTGATATGACGGATATGGATGGTCCGATACTGAATAAACGAATATCTCCCCTAGATGGAATAAGATTCTCTTTGAATAGTAGTTTTGTTCCGTCTGCTAGAGCTTGAAGAATTCCAAAAGGACCGGCGTATTCGGGTCCAATACGCTGTTGTATCCCTGCAGATATTTCTCTTTCTAACCATACAATTGCTAGTACACTTATCGTGATTCCTAATACAAGAATCAAAATCGGTACAAGTATCCATAGAATTCCGTAGACCTCTTTGAAAGATTCCAACCCGGAAAAAGAATTTATATCTTGGACTTCCGTTGTATCAATTATCATTTCACCGATCAACTTCTCCCATAATGATATCTATGCTACCTAGTATTGTCATAATATCAGCCAATTTCATTCTTTTAACTAATTGAGGAAGAATTTGCAAATTGATAAAACCGGGTGGACGAATTTTCCATCTCCAAGGAAAACCGTTATGATCGCCTATTAGAAAAATTCCTAATTCTCCCTTGGGGGCCTCAACTCTCACATAAAGTTCTTGTTGGGGCAATTCAAAAGTCGGAGACGATTTTTTACCAATGAATCGATATTCAAAATCATTCCATTCTGGCTCCCTTTCTCTATCAAAGCTGCGAATTTCTAAATTTTCATACGGCCCACCTGGAATTCCCTCCAAAGCCTGCTGAATTATTTTTATGGATTCCATCATTTCACCAATTCGAACTAAATAACGAGCTAATGAATCTCCTTCTTTTTGCCATTGAACTTCCCAATCAAATTCGTCGTAACACTCATAATTATCAACTTTACGTAGATCCCACTGTATTCCGGAAGCCCGAAGCATTGGTCCTGATAACCCCCAATTTAGAACTTCCTCTCTACCAACAACACCTACTCCTTCAACCCGTTCTAAAAAAATAGGATTTCGTGTAATAAGTTTTTGATATTCAATAACCCTTGTTAAAAAATAATTGCAGAAATCAAAACATTTATCTATCCAACCATAAGGTAGATCAGCCGCTACTCCCCCAATACGAAAATAATTATGCATCATTCTCATACCTGTCGCAGCTTCAAATAGATCATATATTAATTCTCTTTCTCTAAAAATATAGAAAAAAGGGGTTTGTGCACCAATATCTGCCATAAAAGGTCCCAGCCATAGTAGATGAGAAGCTATACGACTTAATTCCAACATAATTACTCGTATATAGCTGGCTCTTTTAGGTACTTGAATATTTCCCAATTGTTCCGGTCCGTTTACGGTTATTGCTTCTGTGAACATAGTAGCTAAATAATCCCAACGTGTTACATAAGGCAGATATTGTATAATTGTTCGGTTTTCCGCAATTTTTTCCATACCTCTGTGTAAATAACCCAATATTGGTTCACAATCAATAACATCTTCACCATCCAGAGTAACAATAAGTCGAAGAACACCATGCATTGATGGGTGTTGAGGCCCCATATTGACTATCATGAGGTCTTTTATTCTAGCTGGGACATTCATAGGTTTTTCCTCGATTCATTCTTCCATGAATCGTTAAAAAAGAAGTTCATCAAAATTCAGGATCTAATAAATCGAATAATTGAAAATGATTCTAGAAATTAACGAATTTGTGAATCACGAATACCCAACTGATTTATTAAGTTTTTATAACGTATTTTATTTTTCTTTGACAAATAAGACAGTAGTCGTTGCCGTTTTCCCAGAATTATACGTAAACCTCGTTGAGATAAATAGTCTTTTGGGTGTAATTCAAAATGTGAAGTAAGTCTTCGTATCTTATTAGTGAAATTGAATACTTGAAATTCAACTGATCCGGGGTTTTCCTCTTCTTTTTTTTTTTGTGAAATAACAGGTATAAATGATTTTTTTATCATAAAATGATTTTCTCTCCCCCTCCTTTTTTTTTGGTAGATATTTTTATTCATCAGTAATAGTAATAACACTCATTTTGAATTTAGTATATAAAATTCTCTTAATTTACTTAACAATTCTGAATTTCTTTTTTTTTTTTTCAAATCAAATTCATTATTATATTAATATATTAATTAATATATTAATATATACTATATATAAGGATAAGGAATTAACCATACATATATAACAAATTCAAATAGATATACTAAATCGTTATGGATTCTATTGTCTTGTATATTTTGAAAATAATCAGCTGGTTAAGCTCCATGCAACCCCGCTAAATGATATCTATATATATAAATGATATCTATATATAGATAAACCACTAGCCTCTTAGATTTTGCACGGAAATCCTGAGAAAGACTTTGCTTCGGTTTTTTTATCTTTATCTATGCCTACGGTGTAGATAGACTATTTAAATCCATCAAAGAACCTTTATCTTCTGTATCTGTATGAATGATCAATATCAATATCATCCATATTATTCCAATTCCTTCCCAATACCTCCCAAAGAAAATCTCCAATTGGATCTGAAATTGACGGGTTAGTGTGAGCTTATCCATGCAGTTGAGTTCAATATATATTATACAGCACTTGACCATAATTGTCAAGACTTCCAAATAGAATTGTCGAGGGTTCAAAATAAAATTAACAAGACTCCATTTAATGAATTGGAGGTTCACTAGAAAGTATAAAACATAAAAATAGAATTGTCAAGACATAAAGATTGAATTGTCAAGACACAAAAATATAATTGTCAAGACTACATGAAATGAATTTTTTTAATATCTCAATTGAAGTTATGAGCCCTAATATCGTAATATTGGAGGCTCATTACTTCAACCAGTCACCGTGTTCTTCGAATGGATCTCTTAGTTGTTGAGAGGGTTGCCCAAAAGCAGTATATATATTAAGGCATACCCAGTAAAACTAACAATTAAACCGGATAGAGAGATGGCAATTAGGGTTGCTCTTTGCATGATTATATAATATCAAGACTGCAGTGTATTTATCAAGACCATAGGTCACATCAATGTGTAACTAATTAGTAGTGAATATCCAAATTTGAAGTAGAATGAATCGAAATAATGAATAGTGTAATTGAATCTAAACAAATCGAAATGCTTTGTATTTTTTTACCACAAGAATTCGTTATGTATGGATGATGAGATTCCATTGATACAGAGCCAATGATTCGATTTTCTCTGACGGATGGTCAGAACTTCGTCTCGACTCCAATCCTACGAAGCTGAGAGGTCCACTACAGATCAGAAATTCTTGAAGTAGTATTATGTTTTTAAATAGGTTATCTCCTTACGTTCTCACGCCAAAGAAAAGTAAGATAGCCTTGCCTTTTTTTTTGAATTATCGTATATAATCAATAATCAAATTAGGATTCCCTTATTTTGAATTATATGATTTTGAAATTCGAATTTGATATTATTAATACGTAGGATTGGAATGGAATTATGAAATTATTGAACTAAAGATAAAGAAATGACTTATTTCGAAATTATGAAAAAGAAAGTCTAAATTATGGAAATAAAGAAATAATTGAAGTAACGAAAAAAATGGATGTTTCTTTTGTTCTTTTGGGACGGTCGGAAAAGAGTCAATGTAGTCAACATAATTACCTATTTCGAAAGTAATGTCATAGAGTTGCGAAGAATGAACTTTTGACAGTTTAAAATACGAATTCTTGAACAAAAATGAACTTTAGGGGGGTTTTTATTGCCGTGCATCCAGTAGGAATTGAACCTACGACTTCGCCAATTATGAGTTGGGTGCTTTAACCATTCAGCCATGGATGCTTCGCGGGAATCCTCTCTAAATTATATTAGATAGAATTCTAGGAGGTTTAGATGTTTTGAAGTGAAATCTTTTGGATAAATCAAGGTATACAATACAATTATATATACAATTACTAAATTACATATTACATATATAAATAGATATTAAACTAAACTAAATAATATTCCAACAAGAAGGCATACATACTACATTCTATCCAATTACAAAATTACATATATAAATAGATAAAACAAAACTAAATAATATTCCAACAAGAAGGCATACATACTACATTCTATCCAATTACAAAATTACATATATAAATAGATAAATAGATAAAACAAAACTAACTAATATTCCAACTAAGGAGGGAAGGATGACAATAAAACATCAAGATCAATTCGAATCTTGGATTTTAGAATTGCGAGAAATAGTCAGAGAAAGCAAGAATTCTCTCTATTTCGTAGATTCGTGGGCTCAATTCAATTCTGCGGTATCTTGTATTCACGTTTTTTTCCACCAAGAGAGTTTGATAAAACTCTTAGACTTCCGAATCTGGAGTATCCTATTTTCACGCAATTCACAGAGAAATCTATATTTCATGATCAAGAATGTAGTCCTTTTTGTAGTTATTTATCGTATTAGCAATCGAAAGATGATCGAAACAAAAAATATCTATTTGACAAGGCTGCTTCCTATACCAATGAATTCCATTGCACCCGGCAATAATACATTGGAAGACTCAAAAGATTCGTTCAATATCAATAGGTTGATTGTTCCACTGCTGTATGGTCCAAAAGGAAAAAACATTTCTGAGAGATCTAGAAGAGCCGATTGTTCTTTTTTCTCTGACAGATGGTTAGACCTTCTTCTTCTTCGTCTGGATTTGAATCCTGCTGAGAGGTCGACTCGAGAGCAGAAATTATTTAAGAAAGAGGAAGGTGTTTCTTTTGTTCTTTCGAGGCGATCGGAAAGGAAAGAAACAGTCAATCTATTCAAAATCCTTCGATATTTACAAAATACTGTTTCAATTCATCCTATTTCACCCGATCCAGAATGTGATAGGGTTACGAAGGATGAACTTTTGACAGTTCAAAATTTTGAATCAGAAGAAGGATTTCAAGAAATGGCAAATTTATTCAATCTATCAATAACTAAGCCGGATCTAATGTATCCTGAGGGATTTTCTATTGATTATTCTGTATTGGATCCAAAACTCTTCTTTCTTTTCTCACTTAGGAGCCGTGCGAAACAATCCGCAAACGAGGTATGCAACTCTAGGGATGAATCAAAAAAGAAATCTTTATTGGTTCTACCTCCTCTTTTTTACGAAGAGAATGATGAATCTTTTTATGCAAGGATCATCCAAAAATGGGTCCAGACCTCTTGCCGAAATGATTTTCAAGACGCAAAACCAAGAATAGTGCTGTTTACTAGCAACCGGTCAGTCAATCAATATGGATTAATCAAAAATCTGATTCAAATTCAATATAATACCTACGGGTACATAAGAAATCTCTGGAATCAATTCAATCGCAACTTGGAATATGGAATTCAAAGGTATCAAATACAAAATGATATTGTGAATCATAGACCTAGAAGGAAATACACGATCAACCAACATTTCTCAAATTTGAAAAAGAGTCAGAAGAATTGTCTAACCGAGAGATCCATGAATAAGGATCGAATATATAAATACAAATGGTCCAATGGGAGCAAGAATTTCCAGGAATATTTGGACCGTTTCATTTCGGAGCAGAATAGCCGTTTTCAAGTAGTGTTCGACAATGCATATTCGCTTGATTGGTCTGAGGTTATCCGCAAAAAAGATTTGTCTAAGTCACTTTGTTTCTTTTTTTCCAAGTTTCTTCCTTTTTTCTTTGTGAGTTTGGGGAGTATCCCTGTTCATAGGTCCGACATCCACCTGGATGAATTGAAACGTCCGAACGATCCACTCGGGAATCGGTTGTTAGAATCAATAGGTCTTCAAATCGTTCATTTGAAAAAAAGGAAACCCTTCTTATTGGATGACTATTATACTTCCCAAAAATCAAAATTATTGATCAATGAAGGAACAATTTCTAACACGGCTTCCTATTTCTCACCGATATCCCACGATCAAGACAATTGGCTGAATCCCGTGAAACCGTTTCATAGAAGTTCATTGATATCCTCTTTTTATAAAGTAAATCGACTTCGATTCTTGAATAATCAATATAACTTCTGTTTCAATTGGAACAAAAGATTCTCTTTTTATGCGGAAAGGTCCTGGAATTTTAATTTTACCTATGGACAATTCCTCAACATCTTGTTCATTCAAAACAAAAAATTTTCTTTGTGCGACGGTAAAAAAAAACATGCTTTTTTGGACAGAGATACTATTTCACAGGTATCTAACATATTGATAGCTAACGATTTTCCGCAAAGTGGTGATGGCGGATATAACTTGGACAAATCTTTCCATTTTCCAACTCGATCCGATCCATTCGTTCGTAGAGCTATTTACTCGATCGCAGACATTTCTGGAACACCTTTAACAGAGGAAGAGATTGTGAATTTTGAAAGAACTAACTGTCAACCTCTTTGCGATATGAATCTGCCTGATTCAGAGGGGAAGAACTTGCATCAGTATCTCAATTTCGATTCAAACATGGGTTTGATTCACACTCCATATTCTGAGAAATATTTACCATCCGAAAAGAGGAAAAAACATAGTTCTTGTCTAAAAAAATCCCTTGAAAAAGGGCAGATGTATAGAAATAGAAAATTTCAAAGAAAAACTCTCTACAAATGGAAGAGATTCCGACGGTATATCATACCTTGGTTTCTTACCGGGACAGCGCACAAATATCTCAATTTAATATTGAGAGAGACTTTTTCAGATCTATTGGTGATACTAAGGAGGAGTCCTAAATTTCAAAAATTTGTCTCCATTTTTCATGAAATTATCCATAGGCGTGGATTCGAGCGAATTCTTCGTAAAAAGTGGAGTCTTTCACAACGCAATCCTATACGTGAGATTTCGAGTAAGTCTTTACATAATTTTCTTGTATACAGCACAAAATTTTTTAACCCAAATAATGAGTCAGCATTGATATCGACGCGTTTGAGATGTCTAAATATTGGGGAGTTCCTCTTTTCAATCCTTCTCCTTCTTCTTGTTACTAGATATCTCGTTCATACACTTTCATTTGTTTCTCAATTCAATGAGTTACAGAAAGAGTTCGAACAGGTCAAATCTTTCATGATTCCTTCCTACATGATTGAGTTTCGAAAACTTGTGGATAGGTATCCTCCATCGGAACTGAATTCTTTCGGGTTAAAAAATATCTTTCTAGTCGCTCGGGAACAATTAAGAAATTTTCTAGAAGAAAGACGAGGTTCGGCTTCTGGCGGCAACATGCTAAGGGGTGGTGGTCCCGCTTATGGAGTCAAAGATCTCATAAGTATTATACCAAATCCCGCCAATCGAATCAAGTTTTTGATAAATACGAGACATTTTAGTCATACAAGTAAAGCGTTTTATTCCTTGGTAAGAAGAAAAAGAAAAAATGTGAATAGTGATTGGATTTTTGATAAAATAGAATCCTGGATCATGAAGACTGATTTCATTGCTGATAAAGAAAAAGAATTCTTGTTTCAGTTCTCTACCGTAACAACAGAAAAAAGGATTGATCAAATTTTATTGAGTCTGACGAATAGTGATCATTTATCAAAAAATAATTGTGGTTATCAAATGATGGAGCAACCGGGAATAATTTATTTACGATATTTAATTGACATTCAGAAAAAAGATCTAATGACTTATGAGTTCAATCCATTCTGCTTAGCAGAAAGACGGATATTCCTCGCTCATTGTCAGACAATCGCTTATTTAGAAAACCTGCGTGGGGCTAGTAGTTTTGGTTTCCCATCTCGTGGGAAACCCTTTTCGCTCCGCTTACCCTTATCCCCTCCTAAGGGTATTTTAGTGATAGGTTCGATAGGAACTGGACGATCTTATTTGGTCAGATATTTATCGACAAACTCCTATGTTCCTTTCATTACAGTTTTTCTAAACGAGTTTCTGGATAACTTTCCAAAGGGTTTGGAGCTTGACTATGATAATGATGAGGATGGTGTTTTTGATGAGAGAGAGGGTACCATTTACAGTCTTTTACCTAGTTTTGAGGATAGTTGCTATAATGTCAATAAGTTTCGTAGTGAAGATCTCGACTGTAACTTTGACTTTGATAGGGAATTGGACTTTCTAAGTACGCAGGATCCGATACTTAAGGATACCATACACGAGTGGGAACTAAAGCGATTTTTTCTCGATCTTCAATTCGAATTAGCAAAAGCAATGTCTCCTTGCATAATTTGGATTCCAGACATTCATGATCTGGATTCGAGTGACTTATCCGTGGGTCTATTGGCGAACTCTCTGGAGTCTGAAAAATCTTCTACTAATCTTATTATAGCTTCGACTCATATTCCCAAAAAAGTAGATCCGGCTCTAATAGCCCCGAATAAATTAAGTACATGCATTAAGATACGAAAGCTTCTTATTCCACAACAAAGAAAGCACTTTTTCACTCTTTCATCTAGTAAGGGCTTTCACTTGGAAAAGAAAATGTTACATACTAATGGATTCGGGTCCATAACTCTGGGTTCTACTGTACAAGATCTTGTAGCACTTAGCAACGAGGCGCTATCAATTAGTATTATACAAAAGAAATCCATTTTAGACAATAATATAATTAGATGTGCTCTTCATAGAAAAACTTGGGATTTTAGATCTCAGATAAGATCGGTTCAGGATCATGGGATCCTTTTCTATCAGATAGGAAGGGCTGTTTCACAAAATCTACTTCTAAGTAATTGCTCTATAGATCCTATATCTATCTATATGAAGAAGAAATCATGTAACGGGGGGGATTCTTTTTTGTACAGATGGTACTACGAACTTGGAACAAGCATGAAGAAATTAACGATACTTCTCTATCTTTTGAGCTGTTCCGCCGGATCGGTCGCTCAAGACCTTTGGTCTCTACCCGGCCCTAATGAAAAAAATGATGGGATCACTTCGTATAAACTCCTTGAGAATGATTCTGATCTAGTTCATGGCCTATTAGAAGTAGAAGGTGCTCTGGTGGGATCCTCACAGACAGGAAGTAAGTTTGATAATGATGGAGTGACATTGCTTCTTCGCACCGAACGAAGGAATCCCTTAACTATGATTCAAAATGGATCTCGTTCTATCCTTGATCAGAGATTTCGCTATGAAAAATATGAATCGGGGTTCGAAGAAGGGGAAGGAGTCCTCGACCCGCAGGAAGATTTATTCAATCACATAGTTTGGGCCCCTAGAAGATGGC